TAGATAAAATGATTTCTTTTACTTCTGAATCCCAAACAATTCGATTCGGAGTCAGTACACAAAGATTTAAGGTCATTTCTTCAATTTACTCTCCATTTCTAAGTTTGTAGCCTTCGCAGTAGCTTCGTCGATGTTACCCACTAAGTAAAAGGCCTGTTCAGGAAGAGAATCAAATTCTCCGGAAAGGATCAATTTAAACCCTCTAATTGTTTCCGCTAGACCAACATATTTTCCCGGTGAACCTGTAAATACTTCGGCTACGAAAAAGGGTTGTGATAAGAAACGCTCAATTTTTCGTGCTCTTGCTACGGTTAAGCGATCCTCTTCGGATAATTCGTCCAACCCCAGGATAGCTATAATGTCCTGAAGCTCCTTGTAACGTTGTAAAGTTTGCTTGACTTGTTGCGCAGTTTCATAATGTTCCTCGCCAACGATTCGAGGTTGTAGCATAGTTGACGTTGAATCTAAAGGATCTACCGCTGGATAGATACCTTTGGCAGCTAATCCTCTTGATAGTACGGTAGTCGCATCTAAATGTGCAAATGTGGTGGCAGGAGCGGGGTCAGTCAAATCGTCTGCAGGTACATAAACTGCTTGAATAGAGGTTATGGACCCTTTTTTCGTAGAAGTAATTCTTTCTTGTAAAGTACCCATTTCGGTACTAAGGGTGGGTTGATAACCCACAGCAGAAGGCATTCTACCCAATAAAGCGGATACCTCGGATCCTGCTTGTACGAAACGGAAGATATTGTCGATAAATAGAAGTACATCTTGCTCATTAACATCTCGGAAATATTCTGCCATAGTTAAGGCAGTCAGACCAACTCTCATACGAGCTCCCGGCGGTTCATTCATCTGACCGTAGACTAGGGCCACTTTTGATTCCGCAAGATTTTGTTCGTTAATGACTCCCGATTCTTTCATTTCCATGTAAAGATCATTTCCTTCACGAGTCCGTTCGCCTACTCCACCAAATACGGATACACCACCATGAGCTTTGGCAATGTTGTTGATCAATTCCATAATTAGTACTGTTTTACCCACGCCAGCCCCACCGAATAGTCCGATTTTTCCCCCACGACGATAAGGGGCCAAAAGATCTACTACTTTAATTCCTGTTTCAAAAATAGATAATTTTGTATCTAATTGTATAAAAGCGGGCGCGGATTTATGGATAGGAGATGTTGTGCGAGTATCGACAGGACCTAAATTATCAACAGGCTCCCCAAGCACGTTGAAAATTCGTCCTAGAGTCGCTCCGCCGACTGGAACACTTAGAGGATTTCCCATATCAACCACGTCCATTCCTCTCTTTAAACCCTCTGTCGCACTCATAGCTACAGCTCTAACTCGATTATTTCCTAATAATTGCTGTACTTCACAAGTCACATTAATTTCTTGACCAAGAGTATCTCGACCCTTAACCACCAGAGCATTGTAAATATTAGGCATCTTACCCGGGGGAAAGGCTACATCCAGTACCGGACCAATGATTTGGGCGATACGTCCCAGATTTTTTTTTTCACGTATTGAAACCTCTGGATCCGAAGTAGTCAGATTTATTCTCATAATAAAAAAATATGTTAAATTTTGTTGCGAAATTTTTCGAATACAGAAAAAATCTTCGATAGCAAATTCATCGGTTAATTCAATAAAAAGGGGAGTAAGCACTCGATTTCGTTGGTACCACCCAAGCAAATGTGCAATTCAATTTTTTACTTATTCCATTTCAATGAAAGAATAGTCATGTTCAAGCTCAACTAACCGAAACCTAGTTTAAAAATCAAAAATATATGAATAAAAAAAATTTTTTGCGGAAAGTCTTTGATTTATTTATCATAATAGAATAGGCAAGACTTTTTTTTATCTAACGAATTCGAAACAGAACTCTATTTATGATTCATTATTTCGATCTCATTAGCCTTTTTTTTTTTTTATTTTAGCATATCCGGTTATGCGTCCCATCTATTCATCCCTTTATGAACCCCCCTTGTTTTTCATTTTCATGGATGAATTCCGCATATTGTCATATCTAGGATTTACATATACAACATATATTACTGTCAAGAGTGATATTATTATTATTTTAATATTAACTATTTCTATTTAAAAAAAGTGAAAGATTCAAAACTTGAAAAACAAGTATTAGGTTGCGCTATACATATGAAAGAATATACAATAATGATGTATTTGGCGAATCAAATATCATGGTCTAATAAAGAATCATTCTGATTAGTTGATAATTTTGTGAAAGATTCCTGTGAAAAAGGTTAATTAAATCTATTCCTAATTTATGTCGAGTAGACCTTGTTGTTTTGTTTTATTGCAAGAATTCTAAATTCATGACTTGTAGGGAGGGACTTATGTCACCACAAACAGAGACTAAAGCAAGTGTTGGATTCAAAGCTGGTGTTAAAGAGTATAAATTGACTTATTATACTCCTGAATATGAAACCAAGGATACTGATATCTTGGCAGCATTCCGAGTAACTCCTCAACC